GCTAGCGTAGCTTAACATAAAGCATAGCACTGAAGATGCTAAGACGAGCCCTGAAAAGCTCCGCAGGCACAAAGGCTTGGTCCTGACTTTACTATCAACTCTAACATAAATTACACATGCAAGTATCCGCAGCCCTGTGAGGATGCCCTTAATCCCCTGCCCGGGGACGAGGAGCAGGCATCAGGCACAACCCCTTAGCCCAAGACGCCTTGCCACGCCACACCCCCAAGGGAATTCAGCAGTGATAGATATTAAGCTATAAGTGCAAACTTGACTTAGTTAATGTTAAAAGGGCCGGTAAAACTCGTGCCAGCCACCGCGGTTATACGAGAGGCCCCAGTTGATAGGCACGGCGTAAAGGGTGGTTAAGGAGAGCATTAATAAAGTCAAAGGGCCTCCTGGCCGTCATACGCACCCGAGCGTCCGAAGTCCAATAACGAAAGTAACTTTAATGCAGCCCGCCTGACCCCACGAAAACTGAGAAACAAACTGGGATTAGATACCCCACTATGCTCAGCCGTAAACCTAGACGTTATACTACAACAAACGTCCGCCCGGGTACTACAAGCGTTAGCTTTAAACCCAAAGGACTTGGCGGTGCCTCAGACCCCCCTAGAGGAGCCTGTTCTAGAACCGATAATCCCCGTTAAACCTCACCACATCTAGTCATCCCCGCCTATATACCGCCGTCGTCAGCTTACCCTGTGAAGGTAAAACAGTAAGCTAAATGAATACAATTCAAAACGCCAGGTCGAGGTGTAGCGCACGAAGTGGGAAGAAATGGGCTACATTTTCTATCCCAGAATATAACGGACAGTAACCTGAAAATCTACTCGAAGGAGGATTTAGTAGTAAAAAGGAAATAGAGTGTCCTTTTGAACTCGGCTCTGAGGCGCGTACACACCGCCCGTCACTCTCCCCTGTCACACAGCAATAAAAGTCCATAACACTAAAGCAACGACAAGGGGAGGCAAGTCGTAACATGGTAAGTGTACCGGAAGGTGCACTTGGATCAAACCCAGGGCGTGGCTGAGACAGTGAAGCATCTCCCTTACACCGAGAAGACATCCATGCAAGTTGGATCGCCCTGAGCCAAACAGCTAGCTTAACCACCAAAACTAACCAAACAACATAAATAACATAAAAACAATACAAATAACCAATTAAACCATTTTTCCACCTTAGTACGGGAGACGGAAAGGGCTACCATAAAGCAATAGAAAAAGTACCGCAAGGGAAAGCTGAAAAAGTAATGAAATAATTCATATAAGCATAAAAAAGCAAAGCTTAAGCCTTGTACCTTTTGCATCATGATTTAGCCAGTAATACTTAAGCAAAGAGACCTTTAGTTTAAACCCCCGAAACCAAGTGAGCTACCCCGGGACAGCCTTCAAGGGCCAACCCGTCTCTGTGGCAAAAGAGTGGGAAGAGCCCCGGGTAGAGGTGACAGACCTACCGAACTTGGTGATAGCTGGTTGCCTAAAAAATGAATAGAAGTTCAGCCTCGTGCCCCTCCGCCCAAACAAGAAACATCTTTATCAAGCACAACGAGAAAAACACGAGAGTTAGTTAAAAGGGGTACAGCCCTTTTAACCAAGGACACAACCTTATACAGAAGGATAAGGATCACACTATCCAAAATTAGTCGTTACAGTGGGCCTAAAAGCAGCCATCTGCCTAGAAAGCGTTAAAGCTCAGACGACAAAACCTTTATTATACTGATAAATAATCCTACTCCTCTAAAAGTATTAGGCTATTCCATGCCAACATGGAAGAAACTATGCTAAAATGAGTAACAAGAGAATAATCTCTCCAAGCACAAGTGTACCCCAGATCGGACCATCCACTGGAAATTAACGAGCCCAAAAGAAGAGTGTAATGTGGAATACGAAAAAATCAAGAAAGCCCCACAACTTAATAGTCGTTAACCTCACACTAGAGTGCCCCAAGGAAAGACAAAAAGATAGGGAAGGAACTCGGCAAACACAAGCCTCGCCTGTTTACCAAAAACATCGCCTCTTGCAAACCCCTATGTATAGGAGGTCCAGCCTGCCCAGTGACCACAAGTTTAACGGCCGCGGTATTTTGACCGTGCAAAGGTAGCGCAATCACTTGTCTTTTAAATGAAGACCTGTATGAATGGCCAAACGAGGGCTTAGCTGTCTCCCCTGTCATGTCAGTGAAATTGATCTATCCGTGCAGAAGCGGGTATAATAATACAAGACGAGAAGACCCTTTGGAGCTTAAGGTACAAATATCACCTACGTCAAACAACTTCCTCAACAAGTCTAAACCTAGTAGAATATGAAATCTTACCTTCGGTTGGGGCGATCATGGAGAAAAAGAAATCCTCCAAGTGGAATGGAAATAAACCTAAAACCAAGAAAGACACTTCCAAGTCACAGAAAATCTGACCAATTATGATCCGGCCCAGGCCGATCAACGAACCAAGTTACCCCAGGGATAACAGCGCAATCCCCTCCAAGAGTCCATATCGACGAGAGGGTTTACGACCTCGATGTTGGATCAGGACATCCTAATGGTGCAGCCGCTATTAAGGGTTCGTTTGTTCAACGATTAAAGTCCTACGTGATCTGAGTTCAGACCGGAGCAATCCAGGTCAGTTTCTATCTGTAACGCTATTTTTCCCAGTACGAAAGGACCGGAAAAAAGAGGCCCATGCTACAAGCACGCCTCACCCCCAATTAATGAAAGCAACTAAATTAAACAAGGGGAGGGCCCAAAACATGCCAAAATAAGGCCACACTAAGATGGCAGAGCATGGTAATTGCAAAAGGCCTAAGCCCTTTCACCCAGGGGTTCAAATCCCCTTCTTAGTTTATGCTAAACACTCTATTAACCCATCTTATTAACCCACTTGCATACATCATCCCCGTCCTTCTAGCTGTAGCCTTCCTCACTCTAATTGAACGGAAAGTCCTGGGGTATATACAACTACGAAAGGGGCCAAACATTGTGGGGCCATACGGCCTTCTTCAACCCATTGCTGATGGGGTAAAACTATTTATTAAAGAACCAATCCGACCATCGACATCCTCCCCCTTCCTTTTTCTAGCAACCCCAATATTAGCACTAACCCTAGCCATGACCTTATGGGCACCCATACCCATACCACACCCTGTCACAGACCTAAACCTGGGAGTATTATTTATATTAGCCCTCTCAAGCTTAGCCGTCTACTCCATCTTAGGATCAGGATGGGCATCAAACTCAAAATATGCTCTAATTGGAGCGCTGCGAGCTGTGGCACAAACAATTTCATATGAAGTAAGCCTCGGCCTTATTCTACTATCCGTCATCATCTTCTCCGGCGGCTACACCCTTCAAACTTTCAATGTTACCCAAGAGAGCATTTGATTACTAATTCCTGCCTGACCCCTCGCCGCAATATGATACATCTCTACCTTGGCAGAAACAAACCGAGCCCCATTTGACCTTACCGAGGGTGAATCAGAGCTAGTATCAGGCTTCAACGTAGAGTACGCCGGAGGCCCATTTGCCTTATTCTTCTTAGCTGAATACGCCAACATCCTATTAATAAATACCCTATCCGCAGTCCTTTTCCTAGGAGCAACCCACACCCCAACCATCCCAGAACTAACAACAATCAATTTAATATTCAAAGCCGCACTACTATCTATGGTCTTCCTATGAGTTCGCGCCTCATACCCCCGATTCCGGTACGATCAACTAATACACCTAGTATGAAAAAACTTTCTTCCCTTAACCTTAGCACTAGTTCTATGGCATACCGCTTTACCCATCGCACTAGCGGGTCTGCCCCCACAACTGTAAACAAGGAACCGTGCCCGAATGCCTAGGGACCACTTTGATAGAGTGGCTTATGAGGGTTAAAGTCCCTCCAGTTCCTAGAAAGAAGGGAATCGAACCCATACTCAGGAGATCAAAACTCCTGGTGCTTCCTCTACACCACTTTCTATGATAAGGTCAGCTAAATAAGCTTTCGGGCCCATACCCCGAACATGACGGTTAAAATCCCTCCCCTATCAATGAACCCCTACGTACTCCTCATCCTTCTGTCCAGCCTAGGACTAGGAACCACCCTAACCTTTGCCAGCTCACACTGACTTCTAGCCTGGATAGGTTTAGAGATTAATACCCTAGCGATTACCCCATTAATAGCACAACAACATCACCCACGAGCAGTTGAGGCAACCACAAAATATTTCCTCACACAAGCAACAGCCGCAGCAATAATCTTGTTTGCCGCCACAACAAATGCCTGAATCACTGGTGAATGAACCATTAATGATATAGCCCACCCAATTGCCTCAACACTAACAATTACCGCCCTCGCGTTAAAAATTGGCCTAGCCCCCATGCACTTCTGATTACCAGAAGTTCTCCAAGGCCTAGACCTGCTCACCGGGCTAATCTTATCCACATGACAAAAACTAGCCCCATTCGCATTAATTATGCAAGTATCTCAAACCACCGACCCGATAGTACTAACAACACTCGGCCTCTTATCAACACTCATCGGAGGATGGGGGGGCTTAAACCAGACCCAGCTACGTAAGATTTTAGCATATTCATCAATCGCACACATAGGGTGAATAATCATTATTTTACACTATGCCCCCCAACTCACGCTACTTGCCCTAGGCACATACATTTTTATAACGTCCACAGCCTTCCTCTCACTGAAAATAACATCAGTCACAAAAATTAATTCTCTTACAACAATATGATCAAAAACACCAATCCTAGCCGCGACCACAGCCCTAGCCCTACTTTCACTAGGGGGTCTCCCGCCCCTAACCGGATTTATACCAAAATGACTAATCTTGCAAGAAATGACCAAGCAAGAACTACCACTAACAGCAACAATTATGGCCCTAGCTGCCTTACTGAGCTTATACTTTTATCTACGACTATGCTACGCAATAACCCTTACCATCTCCCCTAACACCACTAATGCTACAACTCCTTGACGACTACAAACAACACAATCAGCCCTAATCTTAGCTTCGTCTACAATACTTACCCTCGGACTTTTACCGATTACCCCCGCCATCCTAATAATAACCTCTTAGGAACTTAGGATAACAAGACCAAGAGCCTTCAAAGCTCTAAGCAGGAGTTAAAATCTCCTAGTTCCTGCATAAGACCTGCGGGACTTTATCCCACATCTTCTGAATGCAACTCAGACACTTTAATTAAGCTAAGGCCTTACTAGATGAGAAGGCCTCGATCCTACAAACTCTTAGTTAACAGCTAAGCGCCCAAACCAGCGAGCATTCATCTACTTTCCCGCCGTTAGCCGGGTAAGGCGGGAAAGCCCCGGCAGACGTTAGTCTGCGTCTTAAGATTTGCAATCTAATGTGTGCTCTACACCACGGGGCTTGATAGGAAGAGGACTCAAACCTCTATCTTCGGGGCTACAACCCACCGCCTGCTTCGGCCATCCTACCTGTGGCAATCACACGCTGATTCTTCTCTACTAACCACAAAGACATTGGCACCCTTTATTTAGTATTTGGTGCCTGAGCCGGAATAGTTGGCACAGCCCTTAGCTTGCTAATCCGGGCTGAGCTGAGCCAGCCTGGGTCTCTTCTAGGTGATGATCAAATTTATAATGTAATTGTTACGGCACATGCCTTCGTTATAATTTTCTTTATAGTGATGCCCATCCTTATCGGTGGGTTTGGAAACTGACTTGTGCCACTAATGATCGGAGCCCCTGATATGGCCTTTCCACGAATAAATAACATAAGCTTCTGACTGCTGCCCCCCTCCTTTCTTCTCCTACTAGCCTCCTCTGGGGTGGAAGCCGGAGCTGGAACAGGATGAACTGTATACCCACCATTAGCAGGAAACCTAGCCCACGCAGGAGCATCCGTCGATTTAACCATTTTTTCCCTTCATCTAGCAGGTGTATCTTCCATCCTAGGTGCTATCAACTTTATCACAACAACCATTAACATAAAACCCCCAGCCATTTCCCAATATCAGACCCCGCTATTTGTATGAGCAGTTCTTGTAACTGCTGTCCTCCTACTCCTATCTCTGCCCGTCTTGGCTGCCGGCATCACAATGCTTCTAACAGACCGAAATCTGAATACCACCTTCTTTGACCCCGCCGGAGGAGGAGATCCAATTCTCTATCAGCACTTATTCTGATTTTTTGGCCATCCAGAGGTCTATATCTTAATTCTCCCAGGCTTTGGAATTATCTCCCACGTAGTAGCCTATTATGCAGGCAAAAAAGAACCATTTGGGTATATAGGAATAGTCTGAGCCATGATGGCCATCGGCCTACTGGGGTTTATTGTCTGAGCCCACCACATGTTCACAGTCGGAATAGACGTAGACACTCGCGCATATTTTACATCGGCAACAATAATTATTGCCATTCCCACAGGAGTAAAAGTCTTTAGTTGATTAGCCACCTTACATGGAGGCTCAATCAAATGAGAAACCCCCATACTCTGGGCCCTGGGTTTTATCTTCCTTTTTACGGTTGGGGGGCTAACAGGAATTGTATTAGCCAACTCATCCCTAGATATTGTCTTACATGATACGTACTACGTAGTTGCCCACTTCCACTATGTCCTATCAATGGGAGCCGTATTTGCTATTATAGCAGCCTTTGTGCATTGATTCCCCCTTTTTACGGGATATACACTTCACAGCACCTGGACTAAAATCCACTTCGCAGTAATGTTTATTGGCGTTAACCTCACCTTCTTCCCGCAACATTTCCTAGGTCTGGCAGGAATACCACGGCGGTACTCAGACTACCCCGATGCCTACACCCTGTGAAACACAGTATCCTCCATTGGCTCACTAATTTCCTTAGTGGCAGTAATTATGTTCCTATTTATTCTATGGGAAGCCTTTGCAGCCAAACGAGAAGTCTCATCTGTAGAATTAACCATAACTAACGTAGAATGACTACATGGATGCCCACCCCCCTATCACACATTTGAAGAGCCGGCATTTGTTCAAGTTCAATCAAATTAACCGAGGAAGGGAGGAATTGAACCCCCATGTACTGGTTTCAAGCCAGTCACATAACCACTCTGTCACTTCCTTAAAAGACATTAGTAAATTTGCAAATTACATCACTTTGTCAAGGTGAAATCGTAGGTTAAACTCCTGCATGTCTTAAGCTTAAAGCTTAATGGCACATCCCACACAACTAGGATTCCAAGACGCGGCATCACCCGTTATAGAAGAACTTCTCCACTTTCATGACCACGCCCTGATAATTGTTTTTTTAATTAGCACTTTAGTGCTTTATATCATCGTCGCAATAGTGTCAACAAAACTCACTAACAAATACATCCTAGACTCCCAAGAGATCGAAATTGTATGAACAGTCCTTCCAGCCGTAATTCTTGTTTTAATCGCACTCCCATCATTACGAATTCTCTATCTTATAGATGAAATTAATGACCCCCACCTAACAATTAAAGCCATGGGCCACCAGTGATATTGAAGCTACGAGTACACAGATTACGAAAACCTAGGTTTTGACTCTTACATAATCCCTACACAAGACCTTATACCTGGGCAATTCCGCCTCCTTGAAACAGACCACCGAATGGTTGTCCCAATAGAATCCCCCATCCGAGTTCTAGTCTCTGCCGAGGATGTCCTCCACTCTTGAGCCGTCCCATCCCTAGGAGTAAAAATAGACGCGGTCCCAGGCCGACTTAATCAAACAGCCTTCATTGCCTCCCGCCCAGGGGTTTTTTATGGGCAATGCTCAGAGATCTGTGGGGCAAACCACAGCTTTATGCCCATTGTAGTTGAAGCAGTTCCACTAGAACACTTTGAAAACTGATCTACTCTTATGCTAGAAGACGCCTCACTAGGAAGCTAAATTTGGGCCTCAGCGTTGGCCTTTTAAGCCAAAGAATGGTGCCTCCCAACCACCCCCAGTGAAATGCCCCAACTAAACCCTGCCCCATGATTTGCAATCTTAGTATTCTCATGATTGGTATTCCTTACTATTATTCCAACTAAAGTAATAAACCACATCTCACCAAACGAACCAGCTATCCTGGACTCCGAAAAACACAAAACTGAATCTTGAGACTGACCATGACAATAAGCTTTTTCGACCAATTTGCAAGCCCTTTATACCTAGGAATTCCATTAATTGCCATCGCAATCGCCCTACCATGAGTATTATTCCCAACCCCATCATCACGATGAATTAACAACCGGCTACTTACAATTCAAGGCTGATTTATTAGCCGATTTACCAGTCAACTTATACTCCCACTAAACGTAGGGGGCCATAAATGAGCACTATTATTTGCCTCGCTAATGGTATTCCTAATTACCATTAATATACTAGGACTCCTGCCCTACACCTTTACCCCCACTACTCAACTCTCGCTCAATATAGGCTTTGCTGTACCACTCTGACTTGCTACAGTAATTATTGGAATGCGAAACCAACCAACAGTTGCCCTAGGACATCTTCTACCAGAAGGCACTCCCATTCCTCTCATCCCAGTCCTAATTATTATCGAAACCATTAGTCTCCTTATTCGACCCCTAGCCTTAGGGGTTCGACTTACAGCTAATCTTACTGCCGGCCACCTATTAATTCAACTGATTGCAACCGCCGTATTCGTTTTATTGCCGATAATACCCACAGTAGCAATTCTAACTGCTGTCGTACTGTTTCTTCTTACACTTCTAGAAGTTGCAGTGGCAATAATCCAGGCCTACGTATTTGTCCTTCTCTTAAGCCTCTATCTACAAGAAAACGTTTAATGGCCCACCAAGCACATGCATATCATATGGTTGATCCAAGCCCATGACCACTAACCGGCGCAATCGGAGCTTTACTAATAACATCCGGCCTAGCAATCTGGTTTCACTTCCACTCCACTACACTTATAACCCTTGGACTAATTCTTCTACTTCTCACCATGTATCAATGATGACGAGACATTATTCGAGAGGGAACATTCCAAGGCCACCACACACCACCAGTCCAAAAAGGCCTACGCTACGGGATAATTTTGTTCATTACATCCGAAGTCTTCTTTTTCCTTGGATTCTTCTGAGCCTTTTACCACTCAAGCCTTGCACCAACACCAGAACTAGGAGGCTGCTGACCCCCTACCGGCATTACTACACTTGACCCATTTGAAGTACCTTTATTAAACACAGCCGTCCTCTTAGCATCGGGGGTAACAGTAACATGAGCCCATCACAGCTTAATAGAGGGAGAACGTAAACAAGCTATTCAATCGCTGGCTCTAACAATTCTACTAGGCCTGTACTTCACCGCTCTGCAAGCCATAGAGTACTACGAAGCGCCCTTCACTATCGCAGATGGCGTATATGGCTCAACCTTCTTTGTAGCCACAGGATTCCACGGACTGCATGTAATCATCGGATCCACCTTCCTAGCCGTCTGCCTTCTCCGTCAAATTCAATACCACTTTACATCTGAGCACCACTTCGGCTTTGAAGCTGCCGCATGATACTGACACTTCGTCGACGTAGTATGACTATTCCTCTACGTATCAATTTACTGATGAGGCTCATATCTTTCTAGTATTCAAGTTAGTACAAGTGACTTCCAATTACTTAGTCTTGGTTAAACTCCAAGGAAAGATAATGAATCTAGTAATTACAATTCTATTAATTACAACAGCCCTCTCCTTAGTGCTGGCAATTGTATCTTTCTGACTGCCCCAAATAAACCCAGATGCAGAAAAACTCTCGCCCTACGAATGTGGATTTGACCCTCTAGGCTCAGCTCGACTCCCATTTTCCCTGCGGTTCTTTCTTGTAGCTATCCTATTCTTACTGTTTGACCTAGAAATTGCCCTCCTCCTGCCACTACCCTGAGGAGATCAACTTATTAACCCAACCGGAACATTTTTCTGAGCAACAGCAGTCCTAATTTTATTAACACTAGGATTAGTTTATGAGTGAACCCAAGGAGGCCTAGAGTGGGCCGAATAGGGAATTAGTCCAACGTAAGACCTCTGATTTCGGCTCAGAAAACCGTGGTTCAACTCCACGATTCCCTTATGACACCCGTACACTTTACCTTCAGCTCAGCCTTCATATTAGGACTAATAGGCCTCGCATTCCACCGCACTCACCTACTCTCCGCCCTTTTATGCTTAGAAGGAATAATATTATCATTATTTATTGCACTTGCCCTTTGAGCCCTACAATTTGAATCAACTTTATTTTCTACAGCCCCCATGCTACTCCTAGCCTTCTCCGCCTGTGAAGCCAGCGCAGGATTAGCCCTCCTAGTTGCCACAGCCCGGACCCACGGAACGGACCGCCTACAAAACCTCAACCTCCTACAATGCTAAAAGTATTAATCCCAACAATCATGCTATTTCCAACAATCTGATTGACAACCCCTAAATGACTATGACCAACCACCACCGCACATAGCCTATTAATTGCTTTAATTAGCTTAACCTGATTTAAATTAACCTCCGAAACCGGATGATCGTCCTCAAGCCTTTACTTAGCCACAGACCCCCTATCTACTCCACTACTAGTACTCACATGCTGATTACTCCCCTTAATAATTCTAGCCAGCCAAAACCATATTAGCCCGGAGCCAATTAACCGACAGCGCCTATATATTACTCTCTTAGCCTCCCTCCAAACTTTCCTAATTATAGCATTCGGCGCTACAGAGATCATTATATTTTACATCATATTCGAAGCCACCCTTATTCCAACACTAATTATTATTACCCGGTGAGGAAACCAGACTGAGCGCCTAAACGCCGGAACCTACTTCTTGTTTTACACCCTAGCAGGCTCCCTACCTCTATTAGTGGCTCTCCTCCTATTACAACAATCAACAGGCACTCTTTCAATATTAATTCTACAATATTCACAACCACTGACACTAAACTCTTGAGGCCATAGTATTTGATGAGCTGGATGTCTAATTGCATTTCTTGTTAAAATACCTCTTTATGGGGTGCACCTTTGACTGCCCAAAGCACACGTCGAAGCCCCAGTAGCAGGGTCAATAGTTCTGGCCGCAGTATTACTAAAATTGGGCGGGTACGGTATGATGCGGATGATGATTATGCTAGACCCTCTCTCAAAAGAGTTAGCATACCCGTTCATTATTCTTGCACTATGGGGCATCCTTATGACCGGCTCTATTTGCCTACGACAAACAGACTTAAAGTCGCTAATCGCCTACTCCTCCGTTAGTCACATAGGCCTGGTAGCAGGAGGAATCCTAATTCAAACCCCCTGAGGATTTACAGGAGCAATTATTTTAATAATTGCCCACGGATTAGTATCCTCAGCATTATTCTGTTTAGCTAACACCGCATATGAACGAACCCACAGCCGCACCATAGTCCTAGCCCGAGGACTCCAAATTATTTTTCCTCTAACAGCAGTCTGATGATTCATTGCCAACCTGGCCAACTTAGCCCTCCCTCCTCTCCCCAATCTTATAGGAGAAATTATAATTATTACTACACTATTTAATTGATCCCCCTGAACTATTTTATTAACGGGGATTGGGACATTAATTACAGCCGGTTACTCACTATATCTATTCCTGATGTCACAACGAGGCCCAACGCCCACCCACATTACAGGACTCCCCCCATTTCACACCCGAGAACACCTTCTAATAGTAATACACCTAATTCCAGTAATTCTCCTAGTAATTAAGCCAGAACTTATTTGAGGCTGATGTTATTAGTAAGTATAGTTTAAGTTAAAACTTTAGATTGTGATTCTAAGAATGGGGGTTAAAATCCCCTTACTCACCGAGGAAGGCCCGAGGCAATAAGCACTGCTAATTCTTACCCCCACGGTTAAACTCCGTGGCTCTCTCGCGCTTTTGAAGGATAACAGCTCATCCATTGGTCTTAGGAACCAAAAACTCTTGGTGCAAATCCAAGCAAAAGCTATGCACCCAACAACCCTAATTATATCCTCCTCCCTAATTCTAGTTATTGTAACCCTTATTTACCCCCTTTTAACTACACTAAGCCCAACCCTTAAAAACCCAGACTGGGCTACAACACACGTCAAGACAGCCGTAAGTACCGCTTTTTTCATTAGCCTCCTCCCACTAATATTATTTTTAGACCAGGGGGCCGAAACCATCGTTACCAACTGACAGTGGATAAATACAACCACCTTTGATATCAACATTAGCTTTAAATTTGACCACTACTCCCTTATCTTTACCCCCATTGCCCTTTACGTCACTTGATCAATTCTTGAGTTTGCATCTTGATACATACACACCGACCCTAACATAAGCCGATTTTTTAAATACCTCCTATTATTCTTAGTAGCTATAATTATTCTTGTAACTGCCAACAACATATTCCAACTCTTCATTGGCTGAGAAGGTGTAAGTATTATATCTTTCCTCCTAATCGGATGATGATACGGCCGAACAGATGCCAATACCGCAGCCCTCCAGGCCGTACTATACAACCGCGTTGGGGACATTGGCTTAATTATAAGTATAGCCTGAGTCGCCATAAACCTAAACTCGTGAGAAATTCAACAGATCTTTTTTTTGTCAAAAACATCCGATATAACTCTCCCACTGATTGGATTAATCCTAGCAGCCACTGGAAAATCAGCCCAATTTGGCCTACACCCATGACTACCCTCCGCTATGGAGGGTCCTACACCAGTCTCTGCCCTACTTCACTCCAGCACCATAGTGGTTGCTGGAATCTTTCTCCTAATCCGACTCCACCCAATTATAGAAAACAACAACCTTGCACTTACGATTTGTCTATGCTTAGGAGCACTAACCACCCTATTCACTGCTGCCTGTGCCCTCACCCAAAATGATATCAAAAAAATTGTAGCTTTTTCAACATCCAGTCAACTCGGCCTCATAATAGTCACCATTGGCCTCAATCAACCTCAACTAGCATTCTTGCATATTTGCACCCACGCGTTCTTTAAGGCTATACTCTTTCTATGCTCCGGGTCAATCATTCATAGCCTGAATGATGAACAAGATATTCGAAAAATAGGAGGACTACAAAATCTATTACCATTCACCTCGACCTGTTTAACTATTGGCAGCCTAGCACTAACAGGTACCCCCTTTCTGGCCGGCTTTTTCTCAAAAGATGCCATTATTGAAGCACTAAACACCTCTTACCTAAACGCCTGAGCCCTTACTCTAACACTAATTGCCACATCTTTTACCGCCGTCTACAGCTTCCGAGTTGTCTTCTTTGTCACGATGGGCACACCACGATTCCTGCCACTATCCCCCATTAACGAAAATAACCCATCAGTAATTAATCCAATTAAACGTCTTGCCTGAGGAAGTATTATCGCAGGCTTAATTATTACCTCTAACTTCCTACCATCAAAAACACCAATTATATCCATACCGCTTGTCCTAAAACTAGCTGCTCTCGCAGTAACAATTATTGGACTTTTAACAGCTATAGAGCTTACAGCACTAACCGGTAAACAATTTAAAACAATCCCTGCAACTTCACCACATCATTTCTCAAATATACTGGGCTTCTTCCCAATAATTATCCACCGACTTATTCCAAAACTTAATTTAGTCCTCGGCCAGACAATTGCCACACAACTGGTTGATCAAACCTGATTCGAAACCGCAGGACCAAAGGGGGCCTCTTCAGTACAAATTAAAATGGCCAAAACCATCAGTGACACCCAACGTGGAATAATTAAAACTTACCTAACAATTTTTCTCCTCTCCGCTACAATTGCTATCCTCTTAGCAGCCATCTAAACTGCACGAAGAGTCCCACGACCAAGACCACGAGTTAACTCCAACACCACAAACAAAGTTAACAACAACACCCACGCACAAATAATTAATATTACACCCCCCGAGGAGTATATTACAGCAACACCACCAACATCTCCCCGTAATATAGAAAACTCTTTTAAACCATCAATAACAACTCAAGACCCCTCATATCAATCATCCCAAAAAAACCCAACCATTAAACCCACCCCCAACAAATAAATTAAAACATAACCAACAACAGAACGATCCCCCCAAGCCTCCGGAAAAGGCTCCGCAGCCAAAGCTGCTGAGTAAGCAAACACTACAAGCATCCCCCCCAAGTAAATTAAAAAAAGAACCAATGATAAAAAAGAGCCACCATGACTAATAAGCACCCCACACCCGACTCCCGCTGCTACCACCAACCCAAAAGCAGCAAAATAAGGTGCAGGATTAGAAGCCACAGCAACTAACCCAATAATTAAAGCTATTAACAGTAATGTTACAAGATAAGTCATAATTCTCACTCAGATTTCAACTGAGACCAGTGACTTGAAGAACCACCGTTGTTATTCAACTATAAGAACCACTAATGGCAAGCCTACGAAAAACCCACCCATTAATTAAAATCGCCAACGATGCCCTAGTTGACCTCCCAGCCCCATCAAATATTTCTGTATGATGAAACTTCGGGTCTTTACTAGGATTATGTTTAATTACCCAAATTCTTACCGGACTATTCCTAGCCATACATTACACATCAGATATTTCCACCGCCTTCTCATCAGTAGTCCACATCTGCCGTGATGTAAATTATGGCTGACTGATTCGCAATATACACGCCAATGGAGCATCATTCTTCTTTATTTGCATTTACATACATATTGCCCGAGGATTATATTACGGATCCTACCTTTATAAAGAAACCTGAAACATCGGAGTAGTTTTACTACTCCTAGTTATAATAACCGCTTTTGTGGGGTACGTACTACCATGAGGACAAATATCATTTTGGGGGGCCACAGTAATTACTAACCTCCTCTCAGCAGTCCCATATGTAGGGGACATACTAGTCCAATGAATTTGAGGCGGCTTTTCAGTAGACAACGCAACACTTACACGATTCTTTGCCTTCCACTTCCTATTCCCATTTGTTATTGCCGCAGTAACAATTCTTCACCTGTTATTCCTGCACGAGACAGGATCAAATAATCCAGCCGGCCTAAACTCTGATGCCGATAAAATCACCTTCCACCCATACTTCTCATATAAGGACCTCCTAGGATTTGTAGTAATGCTTTTAGCATTAACATCCTTAGCATTATTCTCCCCCAACCTCTTGGGGGACCCAGAAAACTTTACCCCTGCAAACCCATTAGTTACTCCACCGCATATTAAACCAGAATGATACTTTTTATTTGCCTATGCTATCCTACGATCAATCCCCAATAAATTAGGAGGAGTCCTAGCACTACTATTCTCTATTTTAGTATTACTGGTTGTACCCATCCTACACACCTCAAAACAACGAGGACTTACATTCCGACCACTCACCCAATTCCTGTTCTGAACCCTCGTTGCTGACATAGTGATCCTCACATGGATTGGGGGGATACCAGTAGAACACCCCTTCATTATTATTGGACAAATTGCATCAGTCCTATACTTCGCGTTATTTCTTATTTTAATACCCATAGCAGGTTGATTAGAAAATAAAGCATTAAAATGATCTTGCCCTAGTAGCTTAGTTTAAAGCATCGGTCTTGTAATCCGAAGATCGGAGGTTAAAATCCCCCCTAGCGCCAAATAGCTTAGCTCACCCCACGCTCAAGCCCACTCATGTACTGGAAAGTAAGAAGATTAAGATCTTCATTACTAGTCATGAACCAGAAAAGAGGGATTTTAACTCTCACCACTGGCTCCCAAAGCCAGAATTCTAAATTAAACTATTTTCTGTTATACCATTATGGTATAATACACAATATTACATATGTGTACCAATACATCTATGTATTATCACCAGTTTAATATTTAGACCATAAAGCAAGTACTAACTTTTAAGGTATACATAAGACATATTATTAATACTCACCATAAGGCTATCTTAAACATATTTGATTCATGATTCCCCTAAAACTTATTTAAACCATCTTCCTTGCATATCCTAACTAACATCTACTGAGTAATTCTTAATGTAGTAAGAAACCACCAACCAGTTTATATAATTGATAATCATTCATGATAGAATCAGGGACTAAAATTGAGGATACGGTAAATAGTGAATTATTCCTTGCATCTGATTCACCTTTCTAGGGGGCATGTCTGGTTCTCCCACTTTACTGAATCTATACTGGCATCCGGTTATTGGTGTAGTTCATATGGTTCGTTACCCACCATGCAAGCACTCATCTATATGCATAACGTTCTCTTTTTTAGGTTTCCTTTCACTTTGCATTTCAGAGTGCAGGCTCAACTGTTAAATTAAGGTAGATCATTTCCCTTGCATGTGATTATTTAAATGAATGTTTGAGGACATTAATTAAGAGTTACATAACTTATCTCAAGTGCATAACATATCCCTATTCAGCTCATACTTATACTATATGCCCCCCTTTTGGCTTCTGCGCGGTAAACCCCCCTACCCCCTACGCTCAGGAAATCCTGTTATTCCTTGTTAAACCCCGAAACCAAGGAAGGCTCTACTAAACGCATCAAAGTCAACGAGTTTTGATAAAGTTGACTTATGCCACCACACATTATATATAACATGTACATTTTTTTATTCACGATTTTTATATTTCAAATGGCCTAAAAACCCGGAGAAAAAATCTAAAGCTCCTCGTGAATACTAAAATTTTAAACATATGA